GCCATTGTGTCGGAATATCTTATCCATCTCTCCGGGAAAATGGATATCTCCCGAAAAGATTTTGAGTTCAATCCTTTTTTTTTTTCTCTCCATTCGGACCAAGCCACCGACTCGGCTTCTTGTATTTAAAGTTATTCGTGTATCTATTCCAATGATACTATTGTTCCGTACCATTATGGAAGAAGACTCGGGTAAAATATGCACTTCCTCAGGAATGAAAAAAAATCGATCTAATTTCGTTTGGTATTTTGGCTTAAATTCTTTGCCTCCTCGGTACTCAATTAAATCCTCTTTTTTGAGGATTGAATGCAACCCTACGGTTCCATATTTAGTAATTCCCGAACTCTTTCTTCTGTATTGAGGATCATCGAAATAAGCAAGAATACTATTTCTACGAAAAATACCATTTATACCATTTATAGGTATTTCAATCGAAATACTGGGACGGGGCATCCGTTCTTTCTCTTGTTCTTGAATCGATTGGAATGGAATGATGAATCTATTTCTTCGCCTCTTTGTCAATAAAAAATTATCGTGGTGAATTGTAGGAAATATGAGATTACAATGACTCGTATATATGCGTCGATTCAATTCTGAATAATCAGGAATACAGCTTTCTTTTTTATCAGAAAGATTTAAACCAAAAAATTTGTGTTTCACTTGATCATTATTTACCGAAAGACTAGAAAAATATCGTCCTTCAGCCAAAAGAGAATGGACGTTCGTTTGATCTTGATCCTTGTGGAGTGAGGGGGGGGCTGCACTGAATCTGCACGAACCTCCTGATAATATCCACAAATGGCTTGTTTTTGGTAAAAGATGTACATTACTATATGTAAATTCTGGCGCATGGTATACATCGGTACTCCAGTGCATTTCTCCCTCTGAGTCAGAATAAATATGTTTTCGAACCCGCTCTTTAAAATTAAAAGTGGATGCTCGCGCGCGAATCTCAGCAATCACTTGCTCTGATTCTACGTATTGGTCATTTTGCACTAAAATCAAACTTTTGGGTGGAATAGTCACGTTATGTATAATATTTTCACTTTCAATAGTTACATACACGTCTATATAACATAGAAAAGCAGGATGCCCATGACGTGTACGTGTGGGATGAACCAAATACTCATTGAATTTTATTTTTCCATTAGAAGGGGCTCGGACATGTTCTGCAGTACCCCCTGTGAATACTCCACCGGTATGAAAAGTTCTTAATGTTAATTGAGTACCCGGTTCTCCAATAGATTGACCCGCAATAATGCCTACAGCTTCCCCCAATTCGACCAGGTCACCATGAGTAGGGCTCCGGCCATAACATAATCGGCAGATCCAAGATGTACTCTTACAAGTAAAGGGGGTTCGAATAGGTATTGGTTGTGTTTGAAAGGTTATGAATCGATTGACAAGCCCAATTCCAATATCTTGATTTCGAATGGCAACGCAGCGCGGTCCTATATATATATCGTCTGCTAATACACGGCCAATCAATGTTTGGATAAAAATCCGTTCCGGCATCATCCCATTTCGAGAACTCACCGAAATGCCTCGGGTGGTGCCACAATCTATTCTACGTACAACAATATGTTGAACTACTTCAACAAGTCTGCGTGTAAGATATCCAGCATCCGACGTTCGTACAGCAGTATCCACAACGCCCTTGCGGGCTCCGTAACAAGAAATGATATATTCTGTTAACGACAGCCCTTCACGTAAATTGCTTTGAATAGGTAAATCAATCATTTGTCCTTGTGGATCTGACATTAACCCTCGCATACCTACTAATTGGTGTACTTGAGATGCATTTCCTCTAGCTCCCGAAAACGACATCATATGGACTGGGTTAAAGGGGTCCGTCATCCTAAAATTCGGATTCATTTCTTGTCGCAAATATTCACTTGTAGCATACCATATCTCAATAGAGAGGCGTAATTTTTCTACCGCGTGGACATTACCATAATGATGGTGTTTTTCCAAAATCAAACTTTGTTGTTCGGCATCTTGGACTAGCCACCCCTTAGAAGGTATTGTTAAAAGATCATCAATTCCTAATGAAATAGATGTAGCAGTGGCTTGTCGGAACCCCAGAGTTTTTACTTGATCCAAGATGTGTGATGTATATGCCATCCCGAAGTGATCTATTAATCTACTAATAAGTCGTTTAATAGCGGTTCCATCGATCACTTTATTGTGAAAAACCAGACTAGCCCGTTCTGCCATAAGTACCTCCCTATTCCGCTGAGTGGAGTTCGACAATGGGTTTGAGTCAGTGAGTGGAAAACTTCCTTTTCTCGATCTTGATTCGCATAGAAATTCAGGAACTGTGGTCCTAGCTGAACTGGAGAAATCAAAAATCACACAGGTGTCATAGAATTACTTAGCTTAGATACGATATGATTAGGTACCATACGAGTAGGCTCGGCAAAACCCTTGGATAGCTTCTTCGATTTCTCGATAAAGAGAAATATGACCAACTGTGGTTCGAACATATATACAAAGAACT